TAGAATACTAAATAATAGTAGGAATTCTCTTATCCCATTCGGAAGGATTGCATCTCATAATTATCTATGACTGTTTATGTCTTTAGCATGACCACTTGATGAAATGTGGAGGGGAGCGGGATAAATGGCCGATACTACTGGAAGGATTCCTCTTTGGATAATAGGTACGGTAACTGGTATTCCTGTGATTGGTTTAATAGGTATTTTCTTTTATGGTTCATATTCTGGATTGGGTTCGTCCCTGTAATATGTAATAATGGGATGAACTAAGTTATAGGCATGAAAGTGTAAGAACTCAACGGGGCCCGCCTCCTCTTTCTTTGTCTGATTCGCGAGGAAGGGGCCCCGTTGAATTCTTAACGATCATAATATTTTGTTCGTATAAATGACAACAAATAGATCACTTTTTCCGATGATGTTTTTGAAAAATGAACTCGATTAATTGATTCATAGCATCTGTTCTTCGATAGTATCTATCGATACTTTCAAGGTTAGAAGAAAAAAAGGAATCACTCAATTTCCTTTTCCTGGATGACACAATCACAATATATATTTAATTTTAATATTTCTTTTTTTTTCTGTCGACCAGATATGAAGCAAACCCTTTCTAGACTAGTCTAACCTTACTCTATTTATTTTAGTATTTCATCAAAGTTTGAAATTTTTTTATAAGTTCATCGCCTTGCTTCTATTTTATCAAAAAAAAGGATTCCTTCTCTTTTTTTGGGGGTTGTCCATTACTTATTATATTATACTTATTTATACTTATTTTATACTTATTATTTTTGGGGGTTGTCCATTACTTATTATATTATACTTATTTATACTTATTTTATACTTATTATATTATGCTTATTACTTATTCGATTACCTTATGACTTATTCTATTATAAGTAAATCTAAAAAAATAAAGGGTTCTGAAAAATCTGGAAAAATCGAAACTCAGAATAGAAATCTTTGACGATCTTTGACGAATGGGCTCCAGAATTGTTATTATTTCGACACAAGAAAAGGAATTTTACACATCCCTTTCTTGTGCCGAAGGCTAGGAAGACGAAGAATACTCCCTGTAATTATTTGTTCCCCTCATTTATCCTTCCTTTCTATTCTCCGCTTACTTATCTTATGTTTAGTATCTAATCAAATTGAATTTAGAAAACAAAATCCATTCTGTGACATTTCAATCTGACAATAGGGATATAATTACACCCCTCCCATTTAGATTGAAAAAAAAAGAAGGGGTAAAGACAAATAGTCTTCTTCACAATATACATATTTTGAATACGGTAAAAGTAATTCCTAGAGAAAGAATATAAAGAAGCAAAAGACTTTTCATACTTTTTTTTTCATCATACGTAACCTAATTGCCAGGAAGAATTTGTTCTTTTTTACAAAGTTGATGTTGATAAATCCACGGATCTAGAAATTCATTTCGGACACTTGAACCTTCTCAAATTGTTTCTTCTTAAGAACCAAAAAGATTTGTGCAAAAACAATAGATGCCAAGAAGAACAAAAGGCCTTGGACACGTAGTGGATCTTGAAGTACTATTTCTGCATCCCCCTGACCAAATCCACCCACATTAGGATTACTTGTTAATGGTTGATCGAGTTTGATAGATTCACCCTCTGAAACAAGAAGTTCTGGTCCTGGGGGGATAATATCAACCACTTGATGTCCATCCAATGTATCCGTTATGGTTATTTCGTACCCCCCTTTTTCTTTTCGTATTATTTTGCTTACTATACCGGTTGCCGTAGCATTATAAACTGTATTGTTACTTTTGTTCCCGTCGGGATAAATCTGACCCCTTCCCCTGTTTCCGCCTACGTATATGGGATATTTTAAGAAATGAACATCCTTATTACTAGCAGGGTCTGGGGAAAGAATAGGAAAAGTAATTTCACTATATTTTTGACCAGGAACAGGACCTATCACAAGAATATTTTTCTTAGTGGGGCGGTAGTTCTGAAAAGACAGATTGCCTATCTTTTCTTTCATCTCGGGCGAAATACGATCAGGTGGGGCTAACTCAAACCCCTCCGGTAAAATAAGAACAGCACCCACATTCAAAGCCCCTTTCTTACCATTAGCAAGAACTTGTTTCAGTTGCATATCATAAGGAATTTTAACAACCGCTTCAAATACAGTATCAGGAAGTACCGCTTGTGGAACCTCAATATCCACGGGTTTATTAGCTAAATGGCAATTGGCACATACAATACGCCCAGTTGCTTCTCGTGGATTTTCATACCCCTGCTGGGCAAAAATGGGATATGCATTTGAAATGGATGCCCCGGTTATTATATAGATCATGAGCGATACGTAAATGGATCGAGTAATCTCCTCCTTTATCCAAGAAAAAGTATTTCTATTTTGCATGGTCCAATCATTGATCCCGAAAATTTCTACAATAAAATTAGGTAGGTCACTAGTATAGTTCCCTATCCACGATTCTGCTATTTACTTTTACTGAAAAAAAAAAATTACTGAAATAGAGGAGGAATTGTATCCCCCTGATGGGTAGAAAGAGTAAAGTAAGTACGACTTTGCATGCTTTGCTTATATACAAAGTAAGAAAGATTCTAATTGAATCCGTGAATCATTTTTCAGTCATTCATTGAATGATAAATAACTACAAGTGACGGAGATACACGATTTAAATAACGAAAGATCCAATATTTTAAAATTGTATCTAGAATGACTGGAAAGGTAGAAACAAGACCAGATATAATTTGATCATTATGAGCAAATCCAAAATCTTTGTAGATATAGCCAATCATTAGTTCCCAACCGTGGGGCGAATGGAATCCGATACATAAATCAGTTAATAAAAGAATAGAAAAAGCTTTTATTGTGTCGCTTAAATTATATAGGAATTCTTGAACCCAAGAGTTAAGAATAACAAGTTCTTCATTACCCAAAATAGCATAACCACTTAGAATAACGAAACAGATTAGATTTGTCGAGAAGTGCAAAATCGTATGGATACGATCCTCATTGTGCATCTTGATCAATTGGATCGTTTCTTTGTGGATTCCTATACGAAGTTTTTGTAGATGTGTTTCCGGGTATTCTTTTATCATTTCGTCCAACAGGAAGAGTTCCTCTACTTCTATGAATTGTTCTAGAATACTCTTTTCTTGAATATCATTCAAAATAGTTTCGGATTGCCTAGTATTCCACCAATTAGTAATCCAAGATTTCAGACTTTTATTAAATGAGAGAGAGATCCACCAGGGCAAAAATACTATAGATGCAAGATATAGAAGGGGAGTGAATGCTTTCTTTTTTGCCATTTTTTCATCTGTGAATTGTTAACGAACCCACCTCATTCGTTTACTTTATGTGATCTAATCTTTCTATCAAACATGACTTTCATTATATTATAAATTCTAAGGTAGGGGCCCATGAATCTATTCTCTGTTTTTTTTTGATTCAGTGCTTAGTCCTTGAATCTAAAAAGAATACAGAAATAGAAAATAAGAATCCACTTTGAATTTGAATGTTCGAATGAAATATATATATTATTGTTTATTGTTTCCAGATATCTCAATTTATCAAATTCGAAGCAATTGCCCTCTTTCGATAACTGCCCGAAAGAACCGCTTCAAATAATAAAGATTATTCTATTCAGATTTTGAGACGAAGGAGCTCCCTGTCTATATCAAGATATCAATCAAAATCAAGATATCAATCAAATATGTCGAAAAATTTGCGCGGGTTATCTAGACTGTATATAGTCTAGAGTCCAGGAATAATTGAAAAAAAAAAATTATGAAAAATATTATGATGATCAAAAATGAGTGACAAAAAAAGACAGAAAAGTTATCATTACGTTTATCATTATGTTATAAGAAAGAAATCTACTTGTTTAGTTCTTAAGGAGCACAAAAGAAAGGATAAAAGGGGAGGGGCTGATTGACAAAAGGAAAGTCGAGAAAATTTACAAAATATGATCTATCTGTATCTAACGTATCAACTCCAAATATTGAAAATAAAAAGCGAAAGTCTTTATTTCGAAATACTTTGATATATGAGATGAATCCATTATTTCGATTTCTTGCTTGTTTTGTTACTGAATTAAGTTGAGTGGTTTTACATTTACAGACGCATAAAAAACAATTTTTGTGGAAAAAAAAACAGTTTTGTTTTATGTTATGACTCTTCCGTATACGTCTTCTTTGGTTCGAATGGGCATTCTGAAGAAACCTCAATTTAGTTCTGCTATATAAAAAAGAGGCTTCTTGGCTTGAGTTTTTTCCTCCTGCCGAGAAAGCATTTATTCTGCAATTCATTTCAAAAGACTTCAATCGGTACACGCAAAAAATAGGCCAATTCAGCAGCTTTTTGCTCAATTTCTCGTGGAGTCAAATTCTCAGCAGTACGAGTCAAGGGAACGGCCCCCTGGCCTCTGATTTCCATATAAAGGACACGCCGAGCATAAATACCCTCTTTAACTTCTATTCTGATGGACTGAACATCTTTCATAAGGAATCGTAGAAAGATGCGACGATTTTTTCCAGGAAAACCCCAACGAAAAATACATACTATTCCCTCTTTTCTATCGAATCTATCATAACCACTACCTACATTCCAAAAAATCGTGCACCACAAATAGGAACTAATAAAGAGACCCGCGATCCCATAGAAAGACATCACGATTCCTTGTGGAAAAAAAACTATTTGCTGAGACGGAAATAAAGATATCAAATTCCTACCAAGATAACTAGAAGTTCCAACTAATAAAAACCCTAATGAACCAAAAAAAAGGATAAAGGCCCAGCAGAAATTGCTTGTTTTTCGAGACCCCACTATAAAGTCTATCCATATAGATTCTGATCGCCAACTCATACATACTAGATCCAGTTGCATTTTATTGGAATTGAGAGAATAACCAAAAAAATTTGACTTTACTTTTTTTGTTTCCGAAGTAACTCTCATCAACTAGTACCATTTTGATATGAAGAAGTAATTCATCAAATTGCTTAGATCTAAAATCATCCCCTTTATATGATCCCCTATATAGATCTACTAGATATATAGACTTTAATTTCATACATCCGTCCGGTACTGATCCACTTGCTATAATTCATTTACCCCTATATCATGTTTACGTATACATAAGAGGAGCTTTTTCATTTATGTTCGGGGAAGCCGGATGTTATACAATATTCTACTAAATAGATATCCGTGGCATCTAAGTCTTGAAAAAAAAAATAGATAAGATTTGGTCTTGGCCTTGGCCCCATCGAATCTAAAAAATCTTAGTTTTTTGAACATACAAAGATAAAGAAGCCATTGCAATTGCCGGAAATACTAGGCCTACTAAAGGCACAAAAATAGAGGGAAAGCTGCTGAAAGTTGTCATAAAATGGGTACCTCAATTTAATATTTGTACCTGTTATTGTTATATTGTTAGTTATAAATATATCTTATAATAATTATAATATAATTCGTATATTATACTAAGTATATCTAAATACTAAGTATATCTAAGCGAGTATAGATATCTAATAAGTGCAAGGAATGTAGAATTAAATAAAAGGACTTGCCCATCTTTCTAAATGAAATAAAATAGGTGTATGATAAGATAATTCACTTTCCTTATTATCTTACTTTATTCTTACTTTTCTTATTATTATTATTCTATTGTTATTGTCTTCTAATTTGATAATTTGATTTTCTAATTTGAATTTAATAAAGAAAGAGTTTCTTACAAATTGTCGAAAGATTCGATTCGTTAGAATCCGATCCAAGAACAGGGATTTTTAGTAAAAATAGAATTCTCGGGAGATATAGAAAGATGCAAAACTTTTTATTTATATTTTTTCTATATTTGAATTATATATACATACGCAATAGAGCAAGATAAAATTCGTTTTATTTGTCTCGCCAAATTCGAATTTCATTTCACAGAAGTAAAAATTAGCTTTTTATCTTGTTACTAGAGGTTTACTCATTAGTAATCAGTAATATCGAAAAAAAAAGAATTATCTACATAATTCGTTTTTCGACAATTCCATTTTATGTCACAAAGTCAAAGCCCGCATAATGGGCTTTGACTTTGATTCTGATAAACTAACTAACTGCCTTTTCACTACAAAGAAAATAATTTAACTTAAGACTCTACTTGATTTAATTTTGATTCAAAGGAAAAAAACCGTGGAGCTGAACTAACTCACTCAGAACACCTTTTAAAAGATTACGTGGTACGATTAGATCGAATAAACCCTTATGGAATAAATATTCAGCCGCCTGTGAACCTTCAGGTACTGTTTTATTCAATGTTTGCTCAATTACTCTTTTACCCGCAAATGCAATATAGGCATTGGGTTCAGCAATAATGATATCTCCCAACATACCAAAACTCGCGGTCACTCCACCAGTAGTAGGAGATGTAAGAATTGATACATAAAATAACTTTTTATTTGATTGATAATCATATAAAGCGGAAGATATTTTAGCCATTTGCATCAAGCTCAAACTTCCTTCTTGCATGCGTGCTCCTCCGGAAGCACACACTAGAATAAGAGGTAAAAAATGATTGGTAGCATATTCGATCAAACGGGTGATTTTCTCGCCTACTACGGATCCCATACTACCCCCCATAAACTGAAAATCCATAACCCCGATTGCTATAGGAATACCGTTTAGTTGACCCGTGCCTGTTTGAATAGCCTCAGTTAATCCTGTCTTTCTTTGATAAGAATCAATACGATCTTTATAAGGCTCTTCTTCAGACTGAAATTCAATGGGATCCAGCGAGATCATGTCTTCATCCATAGGACCCCAAGTACCTGGATCAATCAAAAGTTCGATTCTATCTGAACTACTCATTTTCAAATAATATCCACATTGTTCACAAATATTCATTTTTGACTTAAGCAATTTCTTATAATTTAATCCATAACAATTTTCGCATTGAACCCACAAATCCTTGTATAGATCGAGATCATTAGAACTTTCTTTTAGAGTTAAATCATTACTGTTTGCGCGAGTTCTTATATTGAAATTCTTGCCTTCACTACTATTTCCACCTTCACCACAAATATAATTATAAATATAACTATCATTGTAATTGTCACTACCACTTAAAATGTAACTATCACTACAGATTTGAGAACGAAGATAAGAGTCAATACAACTATTAATGTGATTATTCCAACTATAGTTAGTATCATACAAATTCAAATCATAGTGGGGATCATCATTTTTCGATCCATTATTTATATAACTAGAATTACGATAACTATAAAAAAAACTTTCTAGTTCACTCAAAAAAGAATGATCATTATCAATCTCAAAAATTTGATTTTCACTATCAAAATATATGGAATAACTATCCTGATTACTATCCCTAATTAAAAAGGTGTCATCAGAAATGAAATTCCGAATGTCTTTGACGCCAACTAAATGATCAACCTTACTGTAATAACTAGAGCTGTCACTACAACCATGAATGTTTTTATCCGTATCATTTCTAGACGGGTCTTCGTT